ACCATTTTCAAGAGACAAACTCCAGTGAACCACTTTCCTCCTCTCTTCTTTTCTTCATTCCATTCATTCCCCTTTGAAAGAAGTAAAAAAAAAAAAAAGAATCTAACGCTCTAGTCTAATTGAAGACTTTCAACGCTCATGCTATTTGAAAGAGCTTTCAACATGGAGTGGAGACTCCATAACGTACACAAAAAGTAACCGCTCTATGAATATCATCCTAATTCAGGTCTTGTTCCGCACTTAAATGATAACTCAAAGCCTTACCTTGACCAGGAAAACCTCGATGACATAATCGTTTATAGTCACTCACTGGAGGTTTGGAACCCTGAGTACAGTGTTGCGCGTGTAGCAGGAAAAGAGGCTGTACGTGAAAGGGTACTCGGACTAAAGTGCTATTTCTTGGCCATTGGATCAGCAAGGGTGTGATTCAGATGGATCAAGAGAAGATCAGGTCTGTTTTGGACTGGGAAGTGCCGAAGAAGGAGAGAGCAGGCAGCAGTGGTGAAGCCGGATGCTCGAAGCAATTTTCTTTTTTTTTACGACAAGACAGCTCAGGAGGAGTAGAAAGTTGCCACAACCTAGGAGGGGTTTATATTATAGGAAGCCAAAAAACTTGAGCCTTTTTACAAACTTCTTATCTTAAAGGGGGAGAGCGACAGGACGGCTTCAAGGAGAACGTCGAGACGCCATCAGTTTGGAGCGCGAGGCCAGCAGAGCTTGCTGCAGAGGAGATCCGGTAACTTTTATGAATGTGGAGGAGTGGGGAATTTTTCTCGTTACTGTCCCAATGTTCAGACGGACGAATGCTGCTGGGGGAGTGCAGAATAGACCAGCTGAAGATGGAAGAGTGCACGTTGTGGAGCCTAGAGCCCGGGAAGCTCTAAAGGTAAGCGAAAGTCGGAAACATTGCGGGGGTTCTGAAGCTTAGGAGAGGAGACAGTTTCGCTGTCGTTAGATTGTGTGGCAACGTGAGCCAACGCTAGCAGAAAGGAGGAGGAGACGGAAGGCTGTATTCCGAATCTATGTCCGAATTGGACAGTGCAAAGATGATCATTTGATGCTGGGAGTTCGGATAACATAGCGTCCACGGAGATGGTGGATCAGTTGGGGCTGGGGAAGTTCAAGCAGGACGTCTGGTGTGAGGTCGTCCCTATGTATTACATATCCTACTCGGAAGACCGTGGTAATACGAGTAGGGTGTTACCTGCGTAGGGAGAACACCGGTTTACTTTTAACAGCAAACGCGGTTATTGCCATCAGAGTTGGCTAAGGAGAAAGGTGTTGGCATAGCATTTCTGGACGTGGAGGAAGAGTCCATAGAATGCTATGCCTTGATAGCAAAGCCAACTAGCAGAGCCGAGGATCGGTGGGATGCCGTAGCTTTAAGAGATAAGGGCTGAGGCAATCGGAAAGGCTTTTTTTTTAGGAAGGAGGCCCCCTCCTATGTTGTAAAGGGGAAGTGCAGATCTTTCTGCAACACTCTTCCGGCTTGATTACCCCCTAAGAGGAGGATATAGAAGCAGATTTAGTTGCAGGTAGGAGTGAGTCTACCCTGCAAAGCGGCTTCTCGCTTATCCCCATTTGGGAATGAGGAGATCCGACGTCAAGTGCAGGAATTGCTGTCGAAGGGGCGGGAGAGTCTCCGTCCGTGTTCAACGCCTGCTTGACTAGCTCAAAAGGAGGCAGCTGGAGTGTGTAGATGGGCTTTGAAGCAGGGCCACAGATATTTCAAAACGGAGACGGGATGGAAAGACTTTCGTGAGAAGAGATGGTAGGCTTGATACGGATACGGCTGCTTATCACCCACCTTAGAATCAACCAGTTCGACTATACCCGCCTTAATTCCCTCATTCAGGACAGATGGAACCAGGTTATGGATCTGTTCAAGTTGGTCGATCAATCCCTCCTTTGTTTCCCCTGCCTCCGGGCACCTTAGAATAGATTTGATTGGAAGGAGGGTGAGGAACGAAGACAGTGGTTTGACTGCCCAATAGGCCTGCATCAGCGGAAAATGGAACTATCGAATCACGGGTGACTCCCTTTATCGGGATGAGCGGAATTGCTTCATCGGCATTTCTGTCAATCGGCGGAAGACTCATGCATCCTGGGAGGGTACGACTTCAAGGGATGGACTCGATCGAACGGCCAACCACTTTCCATTTTTGTAGGATATTCAATCCAAAAGACCATTATTAGCGTGTAGTAGATTGGCCCGAGTACGTAATACGCCAGTCGAGAAGAAATCCCATCAATGGATACGGTAGAGGAGAAAGTGGCCGGCGGCGGTGTAGAGCTATAGCTATAAGGAGCGAAGCTCACACACACCGGCTGATGTAGGGTGGGATAAAGTTGCCAATGCGAGTCACGCGCGGAGTTGGACACTTTTTTTGAAGCGTGATGCTGATAAGTCCGCTCGATAAGATAAAACTTCCGGGGCCTTATGGGGGAGGACCGACCTTGGTTTTAGCTACTGATGACGGGGCTGCATCGGGGACCGGAACAGGGACACGAAGCTGCTCCGTGATATTCCAGATGAGTTGAAAGACTATGATCCCCTCCCTTGACATCCACTCGCCCTAATGAATAAGCAGGAGAAAACCCACATTTATCCGCACCATGGCCTGCCAAAAGTGGAATCGGGGGAGGCTTTGGAAGAAAGGTTCTGAACTAGAGAGGGACCTCCCTACCCCGCGACAGATTAACTAGAGGAATGTCAGGTGATTTTTCAAGGAGGCGCTTGAAAGACCGGCCTTGAGAGGACATTCTCTTTCTTGAGCTTTCGTGGGTTACAAGATCGACTAGCACATCCAGCTTACTCTATCGACAGCCCGGCCAGATGAAGGATCAAGGAAATCGGGATCAGCTGCCTTTACTTTATTTAAGGGGGGTCTTGAATCTCATGTCATCAAAAGTAGGCAGGCTTTGAACAACCAGATAAGAATCAGTTCCTCAAGGGCTTTCGTCCATCTATCTCCGGATGCAAGCATTGATCTTGAATGGTGCAGTTATCATATCTCTTAGGAGGCACTACCTCCAGACCTGCCCGACTTCCTCAACCTATCGGTCGAGTCACTTCCTTCCACTCGCCTTACAAGGACCTACTGGACTATCGGCTTTAGATAGTCATCTTCCTCCCCCTATCCTTTCTTTTCACTCGCTTCCTCTCGTCTTTGAGTCGAGTAGCTCTTCTCGATTGCTCTCAACCGCTTCTCCTTGAAAAGTAAAGGTAGGAGCACTTTAACGACGGAATGTACATATGCGCGCGAAGGTGCCGGACAATTGAAGGCTCTTTTTGCCTTCAGTAAAATCGGACAAAACATTGACTAAGTTGATTTAATTCGCATGAGAGGGCTTCGGGACAATCGAGGTGTCAAACATCCTCATTTTGTCTGTTCGCAACTTTCTTTCAATTGCTGGCAGTTGCCCCTGTCGGTGGACCACCCCCCCCCCAAAAAAAAATTCCTATATTTAGCTTTCTTTTTTTTGCCAAAATGAAAAAGAAGTTCTCGCTTATTTTTCTAATTTTTTTCATACTTTATTTAGATGTGGGCACTCCTCAGCCCGAGGACAATCTCTCAAATACACATTAAGATGTTGACCCTTTTTCTTTTCTTTGCTGATTCCTCTCAATGAAATTTTCCATGTTGCACTAAGTTACTTACGGATGTATGCATGCAGTCCGGGAACACTTTGGGGTAAACACCCATCCAAACAACTCCAACAAGAAAAGGTATAAATATGAAAACTTCTCTACCATTTAGATCGGAGAATTTATGGAGGAAATCCGGTTTTAAATTCCCAGAAACCACACGATTATATAGCCAAAGGGAATACGCCGCGCCTAAAATCATCCCAAGCGCTGCTAATGTGGCTACTAAGCTATTTCTTTGGAAAGCTCCTACTAAGATGAGAAATTCCCCGATAAAGCTGCTAGTACCAGGTAAACTCATATTGGCCAAAGTGAAAAAGAAGAAAATGGTAGAGAAATTCGGCATGGTGCTCACTAAACCTCCGTAATATCTAACAAGTCGAGTCTTATGTCGGTCATATAGAACACCAACACATAGAAAAAGGGCTGAAGAAACCAGTCCATGACTTAACATCAGTAGAATGCTACCTCCAATTCCCTGTATGTTCAGACTAAACATACCAATAGTCACCAGATTCATATGAGCTACTGAGGAGTAAGCAATGATCTTCTTAAGATCGATCTGTCTTAAAGTGGTCAAGGAAGTATATATTATAGCAATCGCGCTTAAAGTATAAATGAAAGGAGTGAAACAAAGTGTCGCTTCAGGAAACATGGGTATTGAAAATCTTAAAAAGCCATAGGTTCCCAATTTTAAAAGAATTCCCGCCAAGATGACGGATCCTGCCGTAGGTGCCTCTACATGAGCTTCGGGTAACCAAATATGAACTGGTACCATAGGCACTTTGACGGCGAAAGAGGCGAAAAAAGCAATCCATAGAAAGATTTGGCGCCGCTCACTAAATTCTGTGGTTAATAAAATTTGTAAATCGGTGGTTCCTGTTTGGAAAAGAATCAACAGAATAGCTAATAGCATAAAAACAGATCCAAGTAAAGTATAAAGGAAAAGCTGATATGCTGCCTTGATCTTTCTTTGTCTCGAACCCCATACCCCTATAATAATGGTAGAGTAAGGGGTGGCCCCAAAGCGGAATTGACCGGTGGTGATTGGTCGAAGCTCCAGTAGGTAGCCACTCCCTTCTCAGGGAACCGTACGTGAGACTTCCGCATCATACGGCTCCGTCCCGAGCTTCCGTCGTCGGCCTTGTCATTAGACCACTATCTATGCATGTATTTTCAGCCTGGACTCTAGAATCTTTTGCTTCTCGGGTGGTGGCGAACAATGCTGCTTGCGTTGCGGGAGATGCCCGCCCGTAGGGCCCGGCCTGCTTCCCGCCCGAAAGAACCACTCACTAGCTAGCCGGACTAGTGGGGGGCCTATCTGGAGACATACTGAAAACCATGCCTTTCG